GATAATGGAGAGTTGGCCGAAATGAGCACTAAATATTTTTCGGGAAATTTCCTCTAAATCACTAGTATGGCTATCGAAATCATGAGCATCAGCATGTAGGTTCCAGATCCAAGTAGTAGTATCAGGTCCCTTAGCTATTGTTCTTGAGAAATGACCAGGTTTTGCCCATTGCTCGAAAGAAGTTTTTATGGGATCCCTATCTACCAAAATTTTGACTTTAGGTTCCGGCGAACGAATAATCATTGAGTCCTCCTCTTTCCGGACAACACATACAAAGAGACCCGCCAACATAAAACATAATTAGTGAACTTATGAGAGATGTTTATAGTGAATATCTCCCATCTATCTATTCTATATTTTCTTTAGTTATTCACTAGAACAATTATGATCCGGAAGTGAATCCGGGGCAAGTGTTCAGATCTATTATGACATAGCAGTGAGGCGCTCAACGGACCCTTTTATTTGACTGATGGGGACAAGAAACTATAAAAAATTCAATATTCAATAGATATAATGGATTCTCTCTATATTTTATTCTCTATTAGAGAATAAAATATAGAGAAGAATATGAGAATTAGAATCAAAAAAAAGAAAATAATAAAAAGACTGTTCTTATTCAAAACGCCCTGTGATCTTCAACCAATTCTGTGCCTCAATATAATTACCGGGGGTAAGGGCTATAGCTTGTTTCCAATATTCAGCAGCTTGATCAAACCAAGATTCTGCAATTTCAGAATCTCCCTGTCGAATGGCCTGTTCTCCGCGGTCGGAATAGGTGAGTAAAATCCTTCCCTTAGAACCGTACTTGAGAGTTTCCTGACTCATACGGCTCAACAGTCAATTCTTTTGATCTTCCATTTTTTCTGGAGTTAATAACAAGAAAAGAGTTGAATTACATGAGTTTCAAACTTGAATTTGGATTAAGAATTCAATTGAATCCTTTGTTTTTAGTTTTATCTTTTCTCCTACCTTCTGAAGAATCAAGCATCGACATTCACACTAATGCTCTTATTCAAAATTTCTGAAAGGTAACTATCTCAATTTCATATATATCATATATGATATATCGATTTCTATAGAATCTTTGAGAAAGACTTTTCTTCATAAGAAAAGACTTACTATCTTTGGGATCTGATACTACACCGCTGCTCAAAACCTTAGGGGATAAACTTTATTACATAAGTTGATTCCTAATCTATCATCATATAAGTTAAGTAAGCAGTTCTTGTTATATCGGCCAAAAACCTTGTTAATTGATCTTTACGGTGCTTCCTCTATCAATTAGATCTTTTATCCATAGAAAAAAAGTATCTAGGCATATATAGATATTCTATTTCTTCATATTTTTACTTCTATGAAGTTTCTTTCTTTCCTACAGCTCATAAAAATCGTTGTTTCGAACGATATATATGTACAAAGCCTATTTTTCTTTCTTTTCTTACTATTAGTGGAGGTTCTTTTCTTTTTTATTTCTATAATGGAGATAGTCGCACGTAATGACAGATCACGGCCATATTGTTAAAAGCTTGAGGTAAGAAAGGGTTTCGTTCGAGTGCCCGAAAATAGTATTCCAAAGCTTTTGTATGTTCTCCGTTACTTGTGTGGATAAGGCCTATGTTATAAAGTATATAACTTCGATCATAGGGATCAATTTCCAGTCGCATAGCCTCATAATAATTCTGTAAAGCTTCCGCATAATTTCCTTCAGATTGAGCCGACATCCGTTACGGTCGTCATTCGGTTCAAAGAATCTCCGTTCCAGAACCGTACGTGAGATTTTCATCTCATACGGCTCCTCCTTTATGTGGATAATGCTAAACATACATGGAATCCAATCAAAAAAGATTGCAATATTCTCATTATCAACTGTGCGGGACTAGTGTTTTTACACGAAATCTCTAGCCAACCTTTCTGTAAAGGATCTTTTATTAACATTTAGTAAGTTATTACTGGATAAATAGTAACTTCAACAATTTCTTTGTCCTCAACGCCGCTTCATTTCCCGGAATTAGTCACTTCAACAGTCTTCGATGGTTATACGGGTATCCAAAATACGAACGAGATGGATGTTGATTGTCCCAACCATTCTAGTTAGTCCCGATCCCGATAAGAAAGGAAGGATTTTTTGACAAAGTTTTTCCCTGTTGTTGATTCCCTAGCGTAGTGCTTCTTCCCCCCATGCCGCCTATTGGTACTAGTGGAGTAGGATGAACCTAACCCCATACATAGGTATATATAGGTATAACCTTTCGCTTAATACTATCAACCGAAAATTGAAGCATATCTAAGGCTGCATTAATCGGGAATACACGACAGAAGGGATTAATCGGGAATACACGACAGAAGGGATTAATCGTTTTATTTCCAAACTTCACCTTCAGCCAGCGTAGGTTTTTTTTTTCAAAAAAAAATTATTTCTCTCTGAAGAATGTATCTTTCTCCTAAGACTGAGATCAGTAAAAAAAGAATAAGAAGAATCAAATCGCACCATCTCTGTAATAAGTGAATGCCTCTTTTTCTCCAGAAGTTGTCGGAATTATTCGTAATAAGATATTGGCTACAATGGTAAAGGTCTTATCAATAAAATTTCCATTTATCCGAGATCTAGTCATAGGTAGCAATCCATTCTATAATTTCATTTTTTATCGCGTGATAAAATAATTCCCCAAACAAAGGAATTGTACAATACAGTACGAAATAACGTAAAAATGGACTTCTTAATCAAATAACTTTATTCTACGGTAGGCCTTGAAGTAGGTTTTTTTTTGAAAAAAAAAATTATTTCTATTTTTTTAGTTTCAATTGATTGTGTGCGCCTACACAAACGGCATATAAATGCCTCACTATTCACTCGGTTTAGGGGCATAATCATTATGTAGGAGAGATGGCCGAGTGGTTCAAGGCGTAGCATTGGAACTGCTATGTAGGCTTTTTGTTTACCGAGGGTTCGAATCCCTCTCTTTCCGCACCCTTAACAAGTTCATCAATGTTACTGACCTCAATGTTTGAAATAATAATAGATAACATTATTGCAACTTTGATATGGATTCTCTATTCCTAATTTATTTTTCTAATATAGAAAATTGTGGATAAAGTGGGCAAAGAATAACAATTTTCCTATACCCACTTCTATACACGAATGGGGGGAAAATACTCGGATCAAAATTCTTGTTATTTTAACTAGGTTTAAGTCTGACGAGAATAATATTCTACAACCAGCAATTCATTAATTTTCAAACCGACCCATTTACTATCTATTATTTGATTGACTAACCCTTTATATTGGAATGGATCAAGAGTCAAATGGGTTGGCAATTTTTCGCGGGGGGGTGATTCAAGAGAATGTTGAATCAGAGTTCTAGATTTTTGTTCATCCTTGGCTGTAATAATATCTTCAGGTTTACAACGATAACTTGGTATATCTACTATACGACCATTAACTAAAACATGTCTGTGGTTAACTAATTGACGGGCTTGAGGAATAGTCGTAGCCATACCCAATCGAAAAAGTATGTTATCCAAACGCATTTCAAGTAATTGTAGTAAAACTTGACCGGTTGACCCTTTTGCTTTTCCAGCGATACGAACGTATTTAAGCAATTGTCGTTCTGTAAGACCATAATGAAAACGCAATTTTTGTTTTTCTTCTAAACGAATACGATATTGCGATTTTTTAGTGGAGCTCGATAGTTCGCTTCCAACTGGAAGCTGTTTACTGGTTAGTCCAGGTAAAGCCCCCAGACGGCGTATTTTTTTGAAACGAGGCCCTCTGTAACGTGACATAAAAACTCCTTTTAAAAATGGAAAATCTCATAAAGAAAAATTAAAACTAAACTAAATGAGAAATATTAGAAATGAAGTGAAATCTACTTAAAGTATTGTACTACAAATAGTGTAGTACAAAGAAGAATTGGAAAGATTCTATCAGTATCCGAATTGAATTATCTTGTATAATGTATAGAATTAGAAATAAAAAAAGGCGGTTATTTTCTTGATTTGTTCTACAAAAAAGGAACTACCTATTCTTTTCCTAAAATAAAAAGAGATTATCCCTTATGTCAAAAAAAATGTCAAAAAAAAAAAAAAAATAGAGAAAAAAGCCGGCTATCGGAATCGAACCGATGACCATCGCATTACAAATGCGATGCTCTAACCTCTGAGCTAAGCGGGCTCTCAGAATACAAATTGTGCATTTATCAGAAGTCTTTCCTAAACTACTGGGATCCTAGTTATTCACTATTGACTATTAGCTCTTCATAACACAATGACTATATCATAACATAATAAATACAAACATAAAAAAAACAGAGAAGATCGCCTATTTAAAGAGAAGATCGCCTATTTAAAGAGAAGATCGCCTATTAAATAGGCGACCCCCTTTTGTTAAAGAAAAGGGGATCATTTAATAGGCGACCCCCCCTTTCTTAAAGAAAAGGGGTAGCCAAATAATTTAGATTCCATCTATATGATTATCGTTATCATCTCCATTATCATCATTTCTATCTATATCATTATCGTTATCATCTCCATTATCATTATTTCCATTTTTTTTAGATTTGATGAACTGATTCATGAATTGATAGAATCTCGTCAGACTATATTGAAAATATCGAGAAAGAATTTCTAACATTGACTCGAGTCTCTCGATGCTTTCAAAATTTATCGACCGAATGATTGATGAAATTTTTAAGTGAACCCGAATCAATGTATGGACAGATATCACAAAATATGTGCAAAGGAAAATATAAATTGGTATCTGTCCACCGTAGTTTGTCATTTCATATTCTACGGTGAAATAAAAAAACAAATCGAAATAATAGTTCACCCAGGCCACTATGAGATTGTTCAAATTCTTCAAATAGACATACGATACAAATACTTTAACGGAAAAAAGTTGAAATTTGGGATTATCAAATGGAAAAAATTCTTTGAGTTCTCCTTTTTGACCGTTTATAAGATAAAACATAAATCCTTCGTAATTCTCAATAATTATATAAATACAATCGAATACCCTCTCGATAGCATATAGAATGAGATAGCCAATCGATAGGACCAGATGAAGAAAACGAAGAATCCAGTAGCCCACATCAACCGTTACCCTCTCGATAGCAGATAGAATGAGATAGCCAATCGTTAGGACCAGATGAAGAAAACGAAGAATCCAGTAGCCCACATCAACCGTTGTAAACATAATATCTACTGTTGTAAACAAAATAGAGGAAAAAACTCCTTTTATCCTTTTTTTTTGTTCCTGAAAAGAAAACAATTTGTTACAAACGATTTGTTCTGCCACTAGAGCCCGCAATTTCAAAAGAAACCGCTTAAAACTGGAAAGAAGTTGTCCTATTTTCTTGAACAACTTCTTTACGAATCCTTTGATTGTTCCCATAGCGTCCTCCTGTAATTTATAATCCAATCCTGTACTTTCAAATGAAAAGTTTCTACTCGTTTGCTTGTTCCCATAGGGCCCCCTTGAATTTAGAATTGAAAATACAATCCTGTACTTTCAAATGAAAAGTTTATATAAAAATGCGAAATAGCATAAAAATTAAAAAAGCGCTTTACACTCAATTGAAGTAATGAGCCCCCAATATTATGATATTGGAGGCTCATTATTTCAATGTTCTTCGAATGGATCTCTTAGTTGTTGAGAGGGTTGCCCAAAAGCAGTATATAGGGCATACCCAGTAAAACTGACAATTAAACCGGATATAGAGATGGCAATTAGGGTTGCTGTTTCCATAATTCTAGAATATCAAGACTACAATGGATCTATAGGGTAAGATCCTTTATCTACAGCGGAATGGTATACAAAGTCAACAGATCTCAATAAAAAAAAAAGGATTTATGGCTAGTTAGAAAATTTTATAAAAAAAATAGAAGAGACTAACATACATTAAAAACCGCCTATAACTCGAAGGCAGTTGTCCCATTTTTTTTAAAAACTGGTTTACGAATCCTTTTAGTGCTGCCATACTGTCCTCCTGTAATAGAAAATTTCTTAAAAAAGGGGAAGAAAATAATAAAAATTTCAAAATAAACCGCTTTAAACTCGAAGGAACTTTTCTTTATTTCAATTTCGAGATTCAGGATTTCTAATCCCATACGGCTACTAGGACTCGAACCCTTATGTTCTAGCAGTGCTTCTTGATTATCAATTCTAGCACTGCTTCTTGATTGTCAATCAAGTTCATTTTGGTCTTATATTTTCATATAAGACCGACACTGAATATATATAGTTTTTCTATATATATTCCTTTTGCCATCCATGCCCGCCCAAATTTCATGTTGGATAGTCAGGGTTTAGGATGGCAATTTTGGTCTTATATTTTCATATAAGACCGAGACTGAATATATATAGTTTTTCTATATATATTCGTTTTGCTATCCATGCCCGCCCAAATTTCATGGTGGAGGGCGCCCACATCACAGGGTTTAGGATGGCAATTTTGGTCTTATATTTTCATATAAGACCGAGACTGAATATATATAGTTTTTCTATATATATTCGTTTTGCTATCCATGCCCGCCCAAATTTCATGGTGGAGGGCGCCCACATCACAGGGTTTAGGATAGCATGCCGCTACTCGGACTCGAACCGAGATGCTCTAGCACTGCTTCCTAAGAGCAGCGTGTCTACCAATTTCACCATAGCGGCTTACTCACAATTATAATTAAAAGAATTCTTTAGTCAATTGTCAATAGTCTACCAATTTCACCATAGCGGCTTACTCACAATTATAATTAAAAGAATTCTTTAGTCAATTGTCAATAGTCTACCAATTTCACCATAGCGGCTTACTCACAATTATAATTAAAAGAATTCTTTAGTCAATTGTCAATAGTGAATAAAGTAAAGTCCGATCTTTATTTCTATTTTTTTTTTTTTCCAATGCAGTGTTGGTTTTCAAATTTAACAACAACGGCGAATGGTTTTTTTTTAGTTTATACTTTTTCAAATAAAAAAAAAGCACTGTTGAAACTAGAACTATCTAGTTATGACTTCAATCCAGTAATGAAAAAGAAAATTTTTTTGTAGTTGCTTATGACTCATTCAAAAAAATGAGATTTTAGATATATTTAGAATAGATTCTAGAATCTATTCTAAATATATCTAGAATAATAATATTCTATAATATTCTATAATAGTATTAGTCTAAAATGACTATTCAATAATACTCTTTGAAGCGAGCTAATTCATATTATTCCAGTCCAACATTTTTATTTCTTACAAAAAAAACCTTTTGGTTTACCTGTAAAATTACCTTTTTGTGAAAAACTTTTTGAGTTACCTGTATAAATAGATTGAGCTAATGAAAAGGCTTTCAATGCTGCCTTATATCCTTTTTTTTTCCAAAAATTCTTACGAATTTTTTTTTTTGAGATAGAAGTGCGTTTTTTTGGAACTGGCATACAATTAGTATAGTTTTTTCGTTGCTATAGTTTGATGTGAAAGACATTTGTTTGTTCTGTAAATGAAAACGAATTATTCTGTAATTAGCCGTATGTCTTATCTATCTGAATTCACTCTTTCTTTTTTTTTTTGATCAAAAGTGAAAGTAAAAACATTGAATATTATAAACCTTTTCCAAATTTTTCATAGATAATATATGGATCTCTTTTTCTTGTAATGTAAAATAAAAAGAATCCAATGAGTTCCTTTTTGAACGAATGTTTCTGAATAAAAAAAAAAGTCTTCTTTTATCTTCTTTTTATAATTGATATCAAAATAAACAAATGTTGTTAGTTTTGGTGTACTGATTGATCCTCATCCTCGCTCTAGAGATCAAAATTTTTATTTGACAATTTTTTTTCTTTATTACTATTCATTTTTCTTAATATAGAAATTAAAAAATGACTAACCTAACATAGGAATGAATAGTACTATTTCATATTAATTAATTAAGATATTACTTACTTCATTAAGATATTACTTACTTCAAATAATAATTATTATTTTTTTATTTTCACTAGGAATTTTCTTATTGGCCCCGGTTTTGACTTTGTACTTTCCAATATAGGGACCATTGTGCAAAGATTCATAACAATTAAGAATAGAAAATTCTATTTATATATCGACTTTTCTTTTTTATTAACCGAACCCCTTTCCAAAAGAGATAAAACAAACGAAACGAATAAGAAACAAAATTCATCAAGAATCTCAATATTTTTTATTTTTTATTTTGTATGGAATATACACATCAATCTTCATGGATCATACCTTTCATCCCTCTTCCAGTTCCTATTTTAATAGGGGTAGGACTTCTACTTTTTCCCACGGCAACAAAAAATATTCGCCGTATGTGGGCTTTTCCTAGTATTTTCTTGTTAACCATAGTTATGATTTTTTCGATCAATTTCTCTATTCATCAAATCGAGAATAGTTCTATCTATCAATATGTATGGTCTTGGACTATAAATAATGATCTTTCTTTAGAGTTTGGCTACTTGATCGATTCACTTACTTCTATTATGTCAATATTAATTACTACTGTTGGTATTCTGGTTCTAATTTATAGTGATAGTTACATGTCTCATGATCAAGGCTATTTGAGATTTTTTACTTATATGAGTTTTTTTAATACTTCAATGTTAGGATTAGTTACTAGTTCAAATTTGATACAAGTTTATATTTTTTGGGAATTGGTTGGAATGTGTTCTTATCTATTAATAGGTTTTTGGTTCACACGTCCTATTGCGGCAAATGCTTGTCAAAAAGCGTTTGTAACAAATCGTGTAGGGGACTTTGGTTTATTATTAGGAATTTTAGGTTTTTATTGGATAACCGGTAGTTTGGAATTGAGGGATTTATTTCAAATATTCAATAACTTAATTTATAAGAATGAGGTGAATATTCTTTTTGTTACTTTGTGTGCCCTCTTGTTATTTTGCGGATCAGTTGCAAAATCTGCCCAATTCCCTCTTCATGTATGGTTACCAGATGCTATGGAAGGTCCTACTCCTATTTCTGCTCTTATACATGCTGCTACTATGGTAGCAGCGGGAATTTTTCTTGTAGCTCGACTTCTTCCTCTTTTCATAGTTATACCCTGCATAATGAATGGAATAGCTTTGATAGGTATAATAACAGTAGTATTAGGAGCTACTTTAGCTATTGCTCAAAAAGATATTAAGAAAAATTTAGCCTATTCTACAATGTCTCAACTGGGTTATATGATGTTAGCTTTAGGTATGGGCTCTTATCGAGCCGCTTTATTTCATTTGATTACTCATGCTTATTCAAAAGCATTGTTGTTTTTAGGATCTGGATCCATTATTCATTCAATGGAAGCTATTGTTGGATATTCTCCAGATAAAAGTCAAAATATGGTTCTTATGGGAGGTTTAACAAAACATGCACCAATTACAAAAACGGCTTTTTTAATAGGTACACTTTCTCTTTCTGGTATCCCACCTTTTGCTTGTTTTTGGTCCAAGGATGAGATTCTTAATGATAGTTGGTTGTATTCACCAATTTTCGCAATAATAGCTTGTTCCACCGCAGGATTAACTGCATTTTATATGTTTCGAATTTATTTACTTGTTTTTGAAGGATATTTAAACGTTCATTTTCAAAATTTCAATGGAAAGAAAAATAGTTCATTCTATTCAATATCTTTATGGGGCAAAGAAGAAAAAAAAAAATTAAAAAAGAAAATTCATTTATTAGCTTTAGTAACAATGAAGAATAATGAAAGGACTTCTTTTTTTCGGGAGAGGCCATCTTCACATCGAATAAATCGAAATGTCAAAAACATAACACGTATTTTTCTTGATAGTACCCATTTTGGTACTAAAAACATTCCTTTTTTTTATCCTCATGAATCAGACAATACTATGCTATTTTCTATGCTTGTATTAGTACTATTTACTTTCTTCGTAGGGTCCATTGGAATTTCTTTCAGCCAAGAAGGAATAGATTTGGATATATTATCTAAATTGTTAATTCCGTCTATAGATCTTTTACATCAAAATTCAAAGAATTCTGTGGATTGGTATG